AGAAGTCTCTATTAGAAATGAATTCCCTAACATTTGACTCCTTACCACCGAAGGATTTCGTCGTACACTTGAAAGATAGCCCAGAAAATAGAAAGAATTATTGTATAATTGGTTTATATGAATCCTGTCCGGTTGAGACCACAAGTAAAAATTCGATTGCCAAAAATAGACAAGATAAGATTTCCATTTCTTCATATGAAGATGAGTTCCCTTTGAAGCCAGAATGGATTTTCCTTGATATCTGACATAATGCATGAAAGGGTCCTTGAACAACCATAGGGTCTTCTGAAAATCATTACGAAGCACTACTACAAGATGTTCTATTTTTCCATAGAAATATGTTCGCTCAAGAACAGTTCCAAAGGATGTTGATCGTAAATGAGAAGGTTGTTTATGGAGAAAGACAAATACCGATTCACATTCATATACATGAAAATTATATATAAACAATAAGAATCTTTGTTTCTCTTTTGAATTTGAATAACTTTGTTTCTCTTTTGAATTTGAATAAAGAGAAATGGGTTTCTTTGGAATATGGAGACTATTCGAATTCTGATCGTCGTGGAGAAAGAATCGCAATAAATGCAAAGAGGGGACATCTTGTATCCAGCAGTGAAGGACTTTAACCAAGATTTCCAGATGGGCGGGATGAGGTATTAGTATATGTGACACATGATTTATATGTGATAATTTGTCCTCGAAAAAAGGAAATATTGAATGAATAGATCGTAAATTATGAGATTTTGCTATTTCTTTTTTTTCTAAGTCTAAGGAAAATACTAATTGCAGCGAGAATGGAATTTCCATAATAACTGCAAAACCCTCGGATACTGTTTGAGTATACAAATTCTTGTTGTGCCCAATGAATCGATTTTGATCGGAATCGTTCATCGAAATAATCAAACGATTCTGTCGATGCATTCGAATAATTAATCGTTTCACAATTAGTGAACTGGATTTTTTGTCATAACCTAAATTTTCCATAGGTTCGTAAAAAATCGAACCGTTTAAACAATAATCATGGGCAAGTGCGTAGGTATACTCCTGAAATAGAAGCGGATAAATAAAGCGTTGTTGCCGAGATTTATCTATTTCTAAATATCCTTGTAATTCCTCCATTGGAAATTCTACTTGGTCCAAAAGGACCAAGGACAGGTAGGTTTTCTTGGGTTATCAAATGATACATAGTGCGATACGGTCAGAACAAGGTATATAGTAAAAAAGAGTAGATACCCCAAAGACGGGGAGTCCAAGCAATGGATACTCTCTTTCCATCCAATTTGTTTGTGTTCGTTATAGTTACAAGAGATGGTTAGAAATCCTTTATTTTTGCAACCCAATCGATCTTTTGACTTTGGAAAAATTCTCTTTATCAGTATGCCGTTTCTTCTACACATTCGTCTTCACTCCATAATCCATATAATAGAGAAATAATAGTTAATAGTTAGGATTTATGAAAAAAAGGAATCGATGATCCGCTCACAGGAGAATCCTTTCCCGCATCAGGCACTAATCCATTTTTAACGTCTAATTAGATCGGGTAATCATTCAAATTATGAACCGAAGCTTTTGACTTTTGGTTTCCTTAGCATTGGAGCCATTAGGGCTCTATCCATTTATTCACTGGACCCAACTGTGAATTGATTTGGTACCGTTCCAAAAATCAAAACAAGATTTTGTACCGCCCTGGTCAAGATGATCCCAGAGTTATCCATTGATACGACATGCTGTTTTTTCCATTCATTCCCTTTCAGGATCAGTCGTGGTCTTACAAACCATACCAATGGTATGGACGAATTCGTTGCTTCATCCAAATATGTAAAAGATCATAGCCGCACTTAAAAGCCGAATACTCTACCGTTGAGTTAGCAACCCGTGTAAATATGGTGTGTAGGTACGATCGAAATCAAAAAATCAAACAAAGGGATTGGATTGTCCTACCACAGCAATCCATTGAACTAGCATAACAACAAATTGAAAAAAACATTTGATGATCAATTATAAACATCAAAGTGTTCAGATCAGATGAAAATACAACAGGCTCGTGGATAAATATAGATAATTTACGTACCTTCCCTTTTTATCATTTTTTTCATGAAATTAAGAAGATACTTCTTTTGTCACAGCGAATCCGTCGAACCCATCATTTGAGTAAAGAAAGTAAAGAAAGAAACTTATGGGGCGTAGAACAATAGATCCATTTATTTATCCACGATCCAATTATAAATCGACCGATACACCATTGTCAATATCAATTGAGTGTTGAGAAAAAAATAAACATAAAGAAAATAAGGACTTGACTTGTGTTGGATTGGCACTACATAGATAAGAAATAAAGCGTGAATGTGGAATAAATAAAGAAGGAGAAAAAATCCCAGGTTTCAATGGAGGTACAAACAATAAGCAAAACGGGTCCCTTATTTATTGGTAGAGTCCCAACAAAAACCATTTGATTGCTGGAAATGCCATAAATTCCCAGTTAGTTATTTCATCTATTCACTCGATTTTTTTCTATTCGTTTCACGTCAATAGATGAAATTTTTTTGTCGTCATATGTATGATATGGGATCGATCATATGTTAGCAATAGTGAATAATTATGAATAGAACAAGAAAAAAAGGAATGGTGGAGAAAAAATGACACAAAGCTAGATACCCCCTTTTCTATTTTTTTCTATTTCAGAGATTTCATTTCTTTGATTAATTTGAAGTTCCTTAAGGACTTCCGCCTTTTTTGAAATATCATGAACAGTTCGTGTAGGTTGAGCACCTTTCTCAAGGAAATATAGAATAGCAGGAACATTTAAATAAATTTGTTTCTTTATCGGATCGTAAAAACCCACTTTACGAAGATCTCTTCCTTCTCTTCGGGATCGAACATCAATTGCAACGATTCGATAGATGGACCATTGGGATAGATATATATTATCCCCCCTAGAAACGTATAGGAGGTTTTCCCCTCGTACGGCTCGAGAAAGAATGATTCGAATTTATGTATATAGTGGCAAATGGATCCATAAAATCATCAATTAATTAGGATTTGATTCGTTTTTTTGTTCTTCCTTACTGAAAAAGAAATCTCATTCATAGTCATAACTCAAGTTAGGTAATTATCAAAGAGCTCGAAGGTAAATCCTTAGACATTTATTGAGCTGTCTCTAACCTCTTTTGGTTGTCTCGCCTAGAATCTATTTTCCTTCCTCATTCTGATCTAGTTATTGAGACAATGAAAAATCGCGTTTCCTTGTTCCGGTATCCTTTATCTTTGCTTTGAATCATTGGGTTTAGACATTACTTCGGTGATCTTTAAGTGTTTCAAAATGGCAGCAACATACCTTTTGTTCTTTCTATGTAACAATTACACAAATGATTGATTCCCCTATGATACAATATACTTTCTTTTTATCGAAATAGTTTTACCAATTCCGACAAATTGTACCTTTTTGCTTTTGGATTTGAAACCTGTTCGAATTTGATATTTCTATATCGAAGATATCCTTACGAAGTTAGAACAACTTATTGACTGGCACTAACCCTAGATCCTTCCCTCTGATAAATGAATCAATAATTTATGCTCGAGCTCCATCATGTACTATCCCCCACCAAAAATTGGGTACTGGTGGTATAAAACAAACTATGTCGAGCCCAGAGCATCTTCATTGATATATAAAATGGAAATGGTGGATGCAAGGATCCACAGCAGATCATGTCCTTCAAGTCGCACGTTGCTTTCTACCACATCGTTTCAAACGAAGTTTTACCATAACACTCCTCTACCTCTAACTTGGTACCGGTATGGAATTGATTCAATATGGAATCATGAATAGTCATTGGTTCTATCAGTGTATAGTAGTTCATACTTTTTTCTATATGGATGAATAGACATTTTTTTCTCTGGAAAAGTCTCAGCAAGAAGTCAATTTTACCCCATATTCTGTCATTCATATGAATGGCACATTTCTAAAAAACGCTAAGAATGCGTTGCTTAAGACTTATTTACATCTACACTTTCAACATATTGTTTGGGACGATCACTCATGAAGAATCAAATTCTTTTTTGAACAACTAAACTAAAGAAGAGTCCTTAATTAGATTATCAACACTGGAACAGAATAAAATAAGTCATTAAATTAACTAAATAAACTATTCTAATAACCCAGAAAAGTCGCAAGTAACTCGATAGAATAAATTAACCAATCCCAGACTTCTTCAAATATTGAAGATTTAGAATAATAAAAAAATGCTTTCAAGAATTTTTCGAAAGATTTATCATTATTCGAAATAAGTTTTCCTCTGGAAAGAATGAGTTTGATCTCTAACTCAATCAAATCAACAAATCGCCACAATCAAAACAAGTAACCAAAAGTTTATCAGATATCTCATTAATGAAAGATACACGAATTTTGATTTGATCATCATAAGAGAAATCCTTGTTTCTTTTCCAATTGAATCATCAATGCTTGAAACCAGATAGATGGGTCGAGAAACAAATCCAATTTGTTTGGATTCATGAGAATGGATAGAAACGTAAAGGACTTATGGAAGATAAGATGAAAGCCCTGATTTTCTCATCTGATTGAGAAAATCATAATCGTAGGAGTATGCTCTTTCGATATCCATCAGATACACCGAAGAGTTGTGACCGGGGGTCATCGTGTATATTTAAGAGATCACAAATCGATTTCACCGAAACCGAAATATCGGTGTAACTAAAATAGAACAATAAGAATACATATGGACATGGTTCATTTTATACGGATTTTGCTTTATTTCAGGTTCAGGAATCTTTCCATACATTCCATTTCCATTCCATAAAGAAAATGAATATATGAGTCTCCTCCCACCGTTTAATTGATCTCCAATGAGTAATTGGAGATCAATGAATTTAAAATAAAAGCAATTAGGTCCAAAGAAAATACATCTGTTCCGTATTGAACTTTATTCTTTCTTAATCTTAATGAGATCCGGATAACACAGATATTGAAATTCTTACCTTCCTTTGGTAATTAACTCGTATCTACACAATTTTGTGAGGATCATAGTCAAAACGAATCAAAAAAAGGATCCTCTTACGGGATGCTATCTTGTATAGGTACAAAGCAAAATGAGTCCAAATCAATTCGATTCGTTCTTTCTCTTTTTATTTTGTCCCACCCCAGACTTAGGAGCTTTCATTCCAGCGATGGAATTAGTACCAAGAACCCCTCCTGTTTAAAATTCAGGATCTGCCTAAAATTAGGCATTTTGAATCCCTTATTTACTTTAGGGAAGCTAGAGACCTATCTTAGGCAGGTCGACTCAGAATGCATTATGTGAGAATCCAACAAAAAGGGTAGGATACGATTCTTCTCTGAATCATTAGAAGTCAGAAAGAAAGATGGAATCGCATTCATTCCAATATTACACTCTTAATCTTAAAGAGTGTATTGTTTAAGAAAAGAGAACATTGTTATGATAGAATCGGGGCTGGGACGGAAGGATTCGAACCTCCGAGTAACGGGACCAAAACCCGTTGCCTTACCGCTTGGCCACGCCCCATTTAGATTTCTATTCGACACTAATAACACTAATATGTGTATTGGTTGTTCGTCAATTCCAGCCCCAATATATAGGGAATAGGTTGTTGCTAGAATTCTGCACATGTAGATGTGGAACCCAAATGAATTTCTTGCTAATTATATATAAATCAATTAAGATATTGTAGAAAAGTATAATTCCTTCTATTCTCATTTGAGAATTGAAGGATTTTTGATTGGGGGAGTTCAAAAGAAGGATTTTTTGTTTGGTCTATCTTCTTTCTTCATTTTTTCCCTTATATCAATAACTCAATAATAATGAAATTCTCTCCAAGAACAAAATTTTTCTTATGCTTAATACCTTTAGTCTGATCTGTATCTGTCTTAATTCTACCCTTCATTTGAGTAGCTTTTTCTTCGCCAAATTACCCGAGGCTTATGCTTTTTTCAATCCAATCGTAGATATTATGCCAGTCATACCTGTGCTCTTTTTTCTCTTAGCCCTTGTTTGGCAAGCTGCTGTAAGTTTTCGATGAGATCTTGAATGCTGTCCTAAAAAGATTCATGATTGATTCGAGGAAAAAAGAAATATATTCTAACAGTTCTAACAGTTGATCTTGATAAGATCAGTTAAGTCTTACATTATGAACTCTCGATTCAAACATGGAAATTGGATAGCTGAGATGAGTCTGGATCACCCCATTTTCTCATTCTGACCCTCCTAAGGTCAACTACCTTATGTAAGGTACCTCGCAATACATAATTATGAGTATGAAAGAAAATTTCGGTAACGAAGGAAATCTTATTACAAACAAATCCCTTTCTTTTCTAGAATAGAAAGAAATTTCTTGGCGTCAAAGTGGGATATGCGGTACAAAAATAGAGAATCTATTCCCCTATTTCCTTTCCCCCCAAAATGATCTTGGAGATTGTGTAATGCTTACTCTCAAACTCTTCGTTTACACAGTAGTGATATTCTTTGTTTCTCTCTTCATCTTCGGGTTCCTATCTAATGATCCAGGACGTAATCCTGGACGTGAGGAATAAAATTAAAATCGGAGGTTTTTAGTTGCTTGATTTCGTAATCTTCTTATGATTTTCTCTATTCCATACATTTAACTAAGATAAGAAGGGATCAAGATTTTTTCGAATTCGAAACATGAGAAATCTCAAGTGATCAGAGGGAACGGAGAGAGAGGGATTCGAACCCTCGGTACGAATAACTCGTACAACAGATTAGCAATCCGTCACTTTAGTCCACTCAGCCATCTCTCCCAATTACAAATTGATAGTTCATTTGTGACGCGCGAAGTAAAGATTGAGAAAATCAAAGCCTTTCTTTATCTTTCTTTTCTTTATTCTAGAATTACTTTATTCTATATATATATACTATTAGATTCTATATTCTATATATATATATACTATTAGAGTTTTATCAACAATTCTATTTAGATAACGATTCGAAACAGATATCTACAATAGAAAGGAAAGAGTACCTCTTTGATTCCGTACGAAAGGTTCTTTTATTCCCCGGCCTGGCCCGTCTCTAGCCAGGCCATTCCTCGTTTTGTTCCAATGAATCATAGATCAAATCATTTTTCTGATTTAAAATAAAAAACAAAATACTTGTTATTGATTATTGAAGCAGTGACAAAGGCTATTTCCATTCCTATGACACTCCCGTCATTTCTTATTATTCTTTATTTTTTTCCTTTTATTTTATTGGATCTACTGGAATGAAAAAACACACATTTCTTTTTCTCGTGGGGAAAGCTTTGTTTGAACACTTGAGTCCACAAAAAAACAAATACTATGATTTTTGATTTCTCACTAGACCCAATTGATCAAAATTCATAAAATTTAGCAGTTGAATGAATAGGGGAAAGGAGTAACCTCGAAAAAATAAGATTCAAACTCTCACCCTTTTGTTTTAAGGGGGAGAAATCGTTTCTTTACTGGAAAAGAATTAATGGAGAAGTTAAAAA